ACGGGGGAATTCCTTAAGTTAAGAAAGAAAAAAGAATAAGAACACGGATACATAACATAAAAAAAAGAATAAATAAGACGATATTCGCCCTCCCCCTACATATTTAATTTCTTCTCCTATACAAAAACCAGCAAGACCTACTCCATTGGTAATTCCATCAATGACACCCTTATCGAAAAACTGCGTTAGTTCAGTTAATCCTCTTATACCCAGGGTAAAGACCCTAGTATAGAAAATATCTATATAACCACGATTATATGACCAACTGTATATCTTTTTTTTTACTTGATCCGAAAAAAACTTTTTCGGACCCTCTTTTACAAGAGAATTTATTAAATCCAAATTCTGAAAAAAGGAATAAGCGGATCCATAGAAGATATATGCTATGGATAGACCAAACATAGCTAGACTTACAGAAGAAATTGCATTAGTGATAAATTCATATGAATTTATGGAAGAATTAGAACTTTCCTGGAAAAAGTTTATTGAGGGAGTTAACCACTTTGATAATATGGTTAACTCCGCTATTCCATTATCCATTACTCCATTATCAAAATGGATTCCTATGGATCCAATGAACAAAGTAAAAAGCAGTAATATAAAAAGAGGGAATAGCATAGTATTTCCCGTTTCATGAGGATAGACAAAAGTGTTTTTAGCCCCAAAGGAAGTACTAAAGGACCCTATCCTATTTCTTGTATTACCATGAATTTTGGATCTATTTTGTGAAAAAAAAGAAACTCCACTCTTCGTTGTTGATAAAATGAAATCTCTATTCACTCCTTTGGGTATCCTTTTTCCCCATAAGGATATTGAATACAACGAACCCTCTTTAGTGCTACTGTAATTTTGAAAATGAACACGCAGGTACCCATCAAAAGTAAGTAAATATATCCGAAACATATAAAACGCAGTTAATCCTGCAGTAAAAGAGGCTATTATTCCAAAAAAGGGTGAATACAACCAACTATTACTAAGGATTTCATCTTTGGACCAGAAGCAAGCAAGAGGTGGAATACCACAAAGAGAAAGCGTACCCCATAAAAAAGTAGTTCTTGTAATTGGAACGTATTTTCTTAAACCACCCATAAGAACCATATTCTGACTTTTATCTGGTGAATATCCAACAAGAGGTTCCATTGAATGAATAATGGATCCGGATCCCAAGAACAATAAAGCTTTCGAATAAGCATGAGTGATCAAATGGAATAAAGCAGCTTGATAAGAACCTATACCTAGAGCTAACATCATATAACCCAATTGAGACATTGTAGAATAGGCTAAGCTTCTTTTAATATCTCTCTGAGCAAGAGCTAAAGTAGCTCCTAAGAAGAGTGTTATTGTACCTACTAAAGAAATGAAACTCATTATTAAAGGTAGGGATATGAAAAGAGGAAGAAGTCGAGCTAGAAGAAAAATCCCCGCAGCAACCATAGTTGCTGCGTGTATAAGAGCCGAAATGGGAGTGGGTCCTTCCATAGCATCGGGTAACCATACGTGAAGAGGGAATTGTGCAGATTTCGCAACTGCACCAAGGAATAATAAAAAAGCACACAAAGTAGTAAGTAAGGAATTAATCCCATTATTAGGAATCCAGTTATTAGCTATTTTGAACAAATCCCTAAACTCTAAACTACCTGTTATCCAAAAAAAACCTAAAATTCCTAATAACAGACCAAAATCCCCTACACGATTAGTTACAAAAGCTTTTTGACAAGCACTCGCTGCAATTGGCCGTGTAAACCAAAAGCCTATCAATAAATAGGAACACATTCCCACAAGTTCCCAAAAAAAATAAATTTGTATCAAATTGGAACTAGTAACCAATCCCAACATGGAAGTATTGAAAAAACTTATATAAACAAAAAATCTCAAATATCCTTCATCGTGAGACATATAATCGTCACTATAAATAAGAACGAGGATTCCTACAGTAGTAATTAGTATTAACATAATAGAAGTAAGCGGGTCGATCAAGTATCCAAATTCTAAGGAAAAATCATTATTGACGGTCCAAGACCATAGATATTGATAGATAGAACTTCCATTTATTTGTTGAATAGATAGGTGAACTGAGAATACCATAGCTATACTTAAGAGTAAAACACAAGGAAAAGCCCATATGCGACGAAGATTTTTTGTTGCTGTCGGAATAAGAATAAGTCCAAACCCCATTGACATAATAACTGGAAGTGGGAGAAGAGGGATTACCCATGCATATTGATATGTATGTTCCATAAGAAAAGAAATTGCAATTTTTACTTGAAATTTTTCTATAAAATAAAATTGTTTCCGATTCACCAAACCAATTCTTATCTCTTTCTGAAGGAATTCAAAAAAATAAGAATAAGACAAAATACTGGAATTCTTCATTTTTCCAAATTTCTCTCATTGAAATAATCAAAAATGAAGAATGGGTTTACTTGGTTAAATTCAAAAAGTTAATTAAATAACTTTGTTACCTAGTTATTACCTAAAGAAGGATATTTGTTAAAATACAAAAAAGGATTGAATCATTTTACTTTCTATTCATTTTTGTATTTCTTTCTATTAAAATGAAGATGAAGCAGCTCTCATGTTTCGTAACTGATTGATTGAATTCCAATGAAAACCTATGTTTATAGGAAATTATCGAATATTCCTTACTTCATATAGAACTGAAATCCTAATGACTAGAATTACCTAAGTTTTAGAATGTCTTATTTAAGAGACTAAGTATTTTTTTTGTTTTGATTGGAATTCCATTATGGAATACCATTCTGAACTTAATTAACTATTTGAATTTTCCCTTCCTTTTATCCCCCATCTTATATGGGGGATAGGCCGTAGATCTATATATGGAGTATACTTAATATATAAATTGATTTAATTTAAATAGAAAACCTTTGTATATATTCTATATTATTAAAACAAAGTATAAAATATATATGAAAAATATGCTAAAAAATTCTTGTCTTATCCGCATTAGAGAAAATCAAGTAAAAAAGAATTCAGAATTTCAGTTCAGTATCTAAGTATAAATACTAAGAAAAAGTATAAATACTAAGAAAAAACAGAAAGAAGGATTGATTTGCGGCAATAGATGTCTTTCACATACAACTAGAAAAAAAGTAATCTCCTTTTTGAATGGCAGTTCCAAAAAAACGTACTTCGATGTCAAAAAAGCGTATTCGTAAAAATCTTTGGAAGAAAAAGACTTATTTTTCCATAGTACAATCTTATTCTTTAGCAAAATCAAGATCATTTTCCAGCGGTAGCGAGCATCCAAAACCAAAGGGTTTTTCTGGGCAACAAACAAACAAATAATCTGGTTTTGGAATAATCTGAATTGACCTATCCCAAAGAAATTCCAATTATTTAAAATGAATAATTCGGATTAATTAATGAATGTACTTTTATGTGTCGAATTCCTCGGTACAATATTCTTAGAACTAACCCCTCTGATATATAGAACAAAAGTTTTTGGTATACTGTGTCCTAAGTATTCTTTTCCTATCAACGAACTTTTCATAATAGAATCCTCATAATAAAATATGAGGATTCTATTATGAAAAGTAGAGTATTCTTGCAATAGGACTTACAACTTCTACCTATCTTATCAAAAATCCACAAAAAAATAGGTTTAGGCTTGGTAAATCATATTAATAAGAGCATAAAGGCTTTCATTCTAGAAATTTTGCTAAAATCCAAAATTCTTTGTATTTAATGATGAAATTATAGAAATTCTAATGGATAGATTGAAAGATTTTTTTTTATTTCAATGAGAAACTAATTAGAAAAAAATGAGTTCTATATTGCAACTGAGAAAAAACAGTTCCAACTCTTTCAAGCTTTGTTTCTATTGGGCAAAGCAAGAGTTTATTGTTAAAAAAATCCCCAATGATACTACCAAATGAAGTCCATTTTAATGAAGATTCTAATGTTCCTAAATTCTATGGACTCTCCCAATCTCGACGATTTGCGAGAAAATAACTATTATTCTTTTAACTTCCCTATTATTTAAAGTTAGCCGCCATGGTGAAATTGGTAGACACGCTGCTCTTAGGAAGCAGTGCTCAAGCATCTCGGTTCGAGTCCGAGTGGCGGCATTCTCGAAAAAGAATACAATAGATTAGAAAATGGATTCAATTCGAAATTTCCAATTTTGTAATGGGACCTTCTCCTTATGCTATTTGCAACTTTAGAACATATACTAACTCATATCTCTTTCTCAACCATTTCAATTGTGATTACAATTCATTTGATAACCTTATTAGTTCGTGAACTTGGGGGATTACGTGATTCGTCAGAAAAAGGAATGATAGCTACTTTTTTCTCTATAACAGGATTCTTAGTTTCTCGTTGGGCTTCTTCGGGACATTTTCCATTAAGTAATTTATATGAGTCATTGATCTTCCTTTCATGGGCTCTGTATATTCTTCATACGATTCCTAAGATACAGAACTCTAAAAATGATTTAAGCACAATAACTACGCCAAGTACTATTTTAACGCAAGGCTTTGCCACGTCGGGTCTTTTAACTGAAATGCATCAATCCACAATACTAGTACCTGCTCTACAATCTCAGTGGTTAATGATGCATGTCAGTATGATGTTACTAAGCTATGCAACTCTTTTGTGCGGATCCTTATTATCCGCCGCTCTTCTAATCATTAAATTTCGAAAGAATTTCAATTTCTTTTTAGAAAAGAAAAAAAATGTTTTAAATAAAACATTTTTCTTTAGTGAGTTTAGTGAGATTGAATATTTCTATGTAAAAAGAAGTGCTTTAAAAAACACCTCTTTTCCTTCATTTCCAAATTATTACAAATATCAATTAATTGAGCGTTTGGATTCTTGGAGTTATCGTGTCATTAGCCTAGGGTTTACCCTTTTAACCATAGGTATTCTTTGTGGAGCAGTATGGGCTAATGAGGCGTGGGGATCCTATTGGAATTGGGATCCTAAGGAAACTTGGGCATTTATTACTTGGACCATATTCGCAATTTATTTACATAGTAGAACAAATCCAAATTGGAAGGGTACGAATTCCGCACTTGTAGCTTCGATAGGATTTCTTATAATTTGGATCTGCTATTTTGGTATCAATCTATTAGGAATAGGTTTACATAGTTATGGTGCATTTACATTACCATCTAAATGATTACATAACATAAAACCTTCGTGAAATGAAAGTTTTTCCATTTTTGTTTGATTTGAGAACCCTTGAACGCCTTCTCAAAGGGTTCTCAAAAATTCGAGATAGATCTAATTAGACTTTTTTACTTTTTTCTGAATTATTTGGTTTTTCCACTATGGAATATAGAGCGGACTAGTAAAAAAAAATTATTTAGGATAATAATTGGATAAGAGAGCCTCTACCTTGTCAACCGATAGCGAGAGAACAAAATCTGGATAAATACCAATTCCTATTACTGGTAAAAAGATACAGATTAAAAGAAAGAGTTCTCGTGGTCCAGAATCCACCAAATTTGCGTTTGGAACATGAAATAGCTTGTATCCATAGAACATCTGGCGTAACATAGATAATAAAAAAATAGGAGTTAATATCATTCCAATTGCCATTACAAAAGTAATTAGCATTTTTGGTATTAACAGAAATTTTGGACTAGTAATTAGTCCAAAAAATACTACTAATTCTGCAACAAAACCGCTCATTCCTGGTAAGGCAAGAGAAGCCATTGAAAAGCTACTAAACATGGTAAAAATTTTCGGCATTGGGATAGATATCCCCCCCAGTTCTTCGAGATAAACAAGACGCATTCTATCACAAGCCGTTCCCGCCAAGAAAAAAAGTGTAGCACCAATAAATCCATGGGATAGTATTTGTAAAATAGCTCCATTGAGTCCAATGTTGGTTATGGAACCAATTCCTATAATTATGAAACCCATGTGAGATACGGAGGAGTAGGCTATTCTTTTTTTGAAATTTCGTTGACCAAGAGAAGTTGAAGCTGCATAGATTATTTGCATCGCTCCTATTATTACCAACCAGGGGGAAAATAGATAATGAGCATGAGGTAACAATTCCATATTGATCCGAATCAATCCGTATGCTCCCATCTTTAATAGGATTCCCGCTAAAAGCATACATGTACTGTAATGCGCTTCCCCATGGGTATCTGGTAACCACGTATGTAGGGGTATAATCGGCAATTTGACAGCATAAGCAATAAGGAAGCCAAAATAAAATAGTATTTCCAATGTTGCAGGGTATGATCGATTAATTAATCTTTCCAAATCTAATCTTGGTTCGTTGGAACCATATAAGCCCATACCTAGAACTCCGATTAAGAAAAAAATGGAACCGCCTGCAGTATACAAAATAAATTTTGTAGCTGAATACAGACGCCTCTTTCCCCCCCACATGGATAAAAGTAAGTAAACAGGAATTAATTCTAACTCCCACATGATAAAAAAAAGTAAAAGGTCTCGCGAAGAAAATAATCCTATTTGACCACTATACATTGCTAGCATCAGGAAATAGAATAATCGCGAATTCCGGGTAACTGGCCAAGCTGCTAAAGTAGCTAAAGTAGTGATAAATCCTGTCAATAAAATAGATCCTAATGAAAGTCCATCGATTCCCAATCTCCAGTGGAAATCAAAGACATCTATCCATTTAGAATCCTCCTTTAATTGGATTAAGGGATCCTCCAATTGGAAATGATAACAGAATGCATAAGTCATTAGAAGGAATTCTAATAAACAAATAGATATAGTATACCACCTAACGATTTTGTTTCCCCTATGAGGTAAAAAGAAAATTAATGAACCTGCAAATATCGGCAAAACAACAAGTATTGTTAACCAAGGAAAATAACTCATGATAAAGTGATAAAGAGAAGATACGTTTTGACCAGAAAAGCCCGTGCTCGAAATAAGCGAGCACAGGCTTCCTCGGTAAAGAGGAATCAGACGATTCAAGTGGAGTTTTTTGTAACGTATCAATAAGATAGAGCCATGCTGCGGGTTGTTTCAGGCCCTAAATAAACGCGGACACTTAAAAAATCTGTTGGGCAGGCAGATTCACATCTCTTACAACCCACACAATCTTCGGTTCTCGGCGCGGAAGCAATTTGCTTGGCTTTACACCCATCCCAGGGTATCATTTCTAATACATCTGTTGGACAAGCTCGTACACATTGAGTGCATCCTATACATGTATCATAAATTTTTACGGAATGTGACATTGGATCTATAAATTTTCCTTTTCAACATAAAAATTTTCGATCTGGTAAAAATGAAATTAGTACTATATGAGTCATATGTATTGTAGACACCAGACGAAGCAATGGTTTATCCAAACTTCAACAAATAAATAAATAAAATAATGCAATATATTTCTTAATCCGTTTGTGAGAAAGCGTGAAAAGAGCCAAGAGACTTGAATTTTTGGCTTCAACAATCATAATTATACGAATTGTACATACGAATTCGAATTAGCCAATTTATTGGCTATCGTCTTTTCAATATAAATTATTGCAATATTCAAATTGCAATATCAATGAATTGCAAAAATTCAATAAGTAAAAAAGAATACTATGTAATAACCTAATCAAAAAATAGATATTATAAAATAATAAAATAATAAGAAAATAGAAGAAAATAGTATTAGATTTCTATTCATCTTAATATTTGATATTATTATTATATGTGCGCCTTTGTTTAGAGGATTTTATGTCTAATTATTCAAAAAATTAGATTGATTGATACGAGTTGATTTCTTGTTACGATGGATGGAAGAAAGAATGGATAGTCCAATAGCTGCTTCAGCAGCCGCAAGGGCTATAACAAAAATTGCGAAAATGTCTCCTTTTAATTGGCGACTATCAAATAGATCAGAAAATGTTACGAGATTTAGATTAATTGAATTCAGTATAAGTTCAAGACATATTAGAGCTCTAACCATGTTTCGGCTTGTGATCAATCCATAGATACCAATCGAAAATAAATAGACACTAAAAAAAAGTACATGCTCAAACATCATTAACTAACTCCTTATCAATCTCGATTCATTTCAATATGAGGACAAGAATTGAACCGATTCCATTAATTAGAATAGAACAGTTACACAACAAAAGAGAAAAGAAGGTATTTGTTGGCAGTAGATGGGTTTTACTAAATCAAAATTGTGATTCTTTAGTTATTTATTTTAGATTTGAAATTCTAAGAATTTTGACTAATTCTAAGTATTTCTTATTGCCGAGCCATAGTAATTGCACCTATTAAAGAAACTAGAAGAATTATGGAAATGAGTTCAAACGGAAGATAAAAATCAGTTGCTAAATGAATCCCAATTTGTTGAACGTTATTTATGAGACCCTGTTCTACTATTTGGTTTGATCTTGTAGTCCAAAGAATTCCATACCATGACGTATCTGGGATAGTAGTCATTAGTGAAAAAAGAATAGTTATACAAACGAGTGAAGTGAACCCATCTCCAATAGTCCAATAATTCTTATTTTTAGACCATTCTGAGCCATTTACGAACATTACGGCAAATATGATCAAAACATTTATAGCTCCCACATAAATAAGAAGTTGTGCGACAGCTACAAAGTAGGAATTCAATAAAATATAGAATAAGGATATACAAACAAGAACTAATCCCAGCGAAAAGGCAGAATAAATTGGGTTGGTAAGTAATACTACTCCTAGACCTCCTAGTAGAAGAACAAATCCCCCAAATAGCACAAGAATCTCATGTATTGGTCCAGGTAAATCCATTATGGATAAGAAGAAATTAATAGTATAAAATTTTTCATGAACTGACTAAAACTAAAAGATTCAAGGAAGGAAAAAGGGATTAGGATATTTTTTTGTATATAAGTTGTATAGTTAGAAATGACATCACGAAAATCTACTCTCATTTTAAATCAGGAATAATTTGCAATAAGCAGTAGTTATTCGTTTTTCTTTATAGTTAATAAAAAACTATTGGATTTTTCTAACAAAAAAGATAAATCCTAGTAACTAATAATTAGTAACCGTTCTTGAATTCCAAGATTTTTCTTCGTCTATTTTACTTTGAGTCGAATTCCTAATTGTTTGAATTGTGTAATCTCCCATTATGGAGATTGGTAACCGACTCAAAGCAATTTGATTGTAATTCAATTCATGACGATCATAAGTAGAAAGTTCATATTCTTCAGTCATTGATAAACAGCTTGTCGGACAGTACTCAACACAATTACCACAAAATATACAAACTCCGAAATCAATACTATAATTAAGCAATTGTTTCCTTTTAATATCCTTTTCAAATCTCCAATCCACAAGGGGTAGATCTATCGGGCATACGCGAACACATACTTCACAAGCAATACATTTATCAAATTCAAAGTGGATTCGCCCCCGGAAACGCTCCGATGTAATTGATTTTTCATAAGGGTAGTGAATCGTTATAGGTAAACGATTTGTGTGGGATAAGGTAATTATGAAACTTTGACCAATGTACCTTGCAGCGCGTATTGTTTGTTGACCATAACTCATGAACCCAGTTACCATAGGGAACATATTCTAAATATCTATGAAAAAGATATGTTTCTTTCTCTTGTTTGAGAGAACTTTTGTGTTGAAAATATTCTTACTGTTATTGTATTATCTTATTTATAGTGAAACAAGTTGGGAAGAAGTTGTTAATAAGAGATTGCCCAGGGAAATAGGTAAAAGAAATTTCCATCCAAGATTTAATAACTGATCCATTCTCATCCTGGGTAAAGTCCATCTTATTGTGATAGAAATGAAGAGAAATAAATAAGCTTTAGTTAATGTAATAAAGATACCCATTGTCATTTCCAAAATTCCAACCATTTTATTCATTTGGAAAAATTCAAAAAAGGATATATAGGGAATAGAGAAATTCCACCCGCCTAAGTAGAGAACTGTTACAAATAAAGAGGAAACTAATAAATTTAGGTAAGAAACAAGATAAAATAAACCATATTTGATACCGGAATATTCGGTTTGATAACCTGCTACTAATTCTTCCTCTGCTTCTGGTAAATCAAAGGGTAATCTTTCACATTCTGCCAAAGAAGAAATTAGAAAAACCAGAAAACCTATAGGCTGACGCCAAAGATTCCATCCAAAAAAACCATATTTTGACTGTGCTTCAACTATATCAACTGTACTTGAACTGTTAGATAATCATAGTCGATGATAACATCACAGTTCCCACCGCTATTCCAAAACCGTACATGAAACCTTAGCTTCATACGGCTTCTCTATGATCAGAAAAAAGGAAAGGGTTGTTTCGTTTCGGTATTATCCCCCTGGGCATAGATAGAATTAGGTAAGATAAAATCGATTGGAAAGTCCTAAATTAGACCAAAGGAATTCCGTCTGCTAGAATAAGAAAAAGCGCTTCCGAATTGATCTCGTCCTTTATAATATAATGAAAATTTTTCTTTGTTCAGTAATAACTTAATCTTGGAATAAAACACTCGTTATAGCAATTAATAAATGAAAAGAATTAGGCATTAATTCATGAGGAATTCTGTATTAATATGAATAGAGGAAGGAAAAAATAAATAAATATCTTTTTTTTGTATTGCATTCCATATCTTTTGTCCTATTCTTCTTTCCCCGGGGAAGGGTACTTAAAAAGAAAAAAGGAATAAAGGATTAATTCGTTCTTGATAGCCATTTCTTTAACAAGTGAAAGGGAACATACTCTGGATCGGAATCCGAAGAAAGTACTACTTGATCATTTCCACCAATTTCAAGTCCTTATTATGATTCCTTTTATGAGGAAAAATCTCTAATGTCTTAGATTCCCTCATTACTAATCCTTTATGTACTTTAGTGTTCCTAACCCCTCACTAATTTTTGATGGATTCCCCTTATGATTATAAGTTATAGTAATAACTCGGAATATTCTAGTAATGGAATTCCATATCGCGAATCCTTTATTCTTGCCCGCTTCAAGATATGATGACTAATCAAAAAATCTCAACCTTGGGGTAAAGAGTTTACACTACTTATGTTTACTTCAACTTTTTTCTTGTACGTAGGAAATGAGATTTTTTCTTTTTACTACAAATTAATAAGTTGTTTTGTTTCACTCATATAGCTATCTAGTTTAACTTACCAACCCGAGAATAAGAAAAGGAAGATAAATATTCAATGGATTTTGGAGGAAAAAGATCCTATTTTAACGAATCACACGTAGAGATATTGCTAGCACACAAAAAGTTAATGGTATTTCATAACTAATAGATTGAGCAGCAGCTCGTAGACCGCCTGAAAAAGAATATTTATTATTTGAGCTATATCCTGCCATAAGAAGACCAATAGGAGCAATACTTGAAATGGCAATCCATAAAAAAACACCAATACTAAGATCGGCTAAAACAAAACGATATCCCAAAGGGATAACTAAAAAACTTAATAAAATTGATATGACTGCTATAGAAGGTCCAATGCTAAATAAAGGAATATCTCCTCGGGATGGCAGGATATCCTCCTTAAAAAGTAGCTTAGTTCCATCGGCTATAGCTTGAAGCAGTCCCAGGGGGCCAGCATATTCAGGACCAATACGTTGTTGTATCGATGCGGATATTTCTCTTTCTAACCACACAATTACGAGTACTTCTATTGTGATTCCCAGTAGGAGGGTCAAAATGGGTAGAATCCATATCAGTCCATAGACTTCTTTTAATAATTCCGATTTCGAAAAAGAATTGATAGTTTCTATCTCTACCCTATCTATTATCATTTCAACGATCAACTTCCCCCATAATGATATCTATACTACCTAATATCGTCATGATATCAGCCAATTTCATTTTTTTAACTAGTTGAGGAAGAATTTGCAAATTAATAAAACCGGGTGGACGAATTTTCCATCTCCAGGGGAAAAGACTATCATCTCCTACCAGATAAATTCCTAATTCACCTTTTGGAGCTTCCACTCTTACATAAAGCTCTTGCTTTGACAATTCAAAATTGGGCGAAGGTTTTTTACCAAGAAATCGATATTCAAAATCATTCCATTCGGAATTCTTTGTTTTCTTAAAGCGTCGGACTTCTAAATTCTCATAAGGGCCTCCAGGAATTTTCTCTACAGCCTGTTGAATAATTTTGATGGATTCCCTCATTTCACCCATTCGTACTAAATAGCGAGCTAATGAATCCCCTTCTTTTTGCCATTGGACTTTCCAATCGAATTGGTTGTAAGACTCATAAGGATCAACTTTACGAAGATCCCATTGTATTCCAGAAGCTCGTAACATCGGTCCCGATAAGCCCCAATTTACTGCTTCTTCTCCGCTAATAAAACCGACTCCTTCAACTCGTTCTAAAAAAACGGGATTCCGTGTAATAAGTTGTTGATATTCAACAACTCCTCGTAAAAAATAATCACAGAAATCTAAACATTTATCGACCCATCCATAAGGTAGATCGGCGGCTACCCCTCCGATGCGAAAGTAATTATGCATCATTCGCATACCTGTAGCAGCTTCAAATAGATCATATATCAATTCTCTCTCTCT